ACGCGAGTTGCTCAAACAATCTCAATCAAGCCCTCTTACGGTTGCGGAACAAGTAATGACTATTTATACCGGAATGAATGGTTATCTTGATTCATTAGAAATTGGACAAGTAAACCGCTTTTTCGAAGGTTTACGTAACTACTTAAAAACGAATAAACCTCAGTTCCAAGAAATCATATTGTCTACTAAAGCATTCACCCAAGAAGCAGAAACCCTTTTGAAAGAAGCTATTCAGGAAGAAACAGAGCGTTTTTCACTTCGGGAACAAGTATAAAAAAAAAATAGAACTTAGGAAAGTGTTTTCCAAGCATATGTATAAAAAAAAAAAAAATAGTTTATTTAGTTCTTTCATGCATACTATAACTAGTTATTTCGCTTTTCTACTAGCAACTTTAACTATAACCTCAGGTCTATTTATTGGTCTGAGCAAAATACGATTTATTTGAAATAAGAATAATTGTATTATTCCGTCTATTCGTTAGTTCATTAACGTGTCAATTTCGAATTCTTGGTTATTGAGATTTTTGGGCAATATAGATTAATATTTAAGGATAGATATTCCTTCTCTTTTTTTTCTTTTCAAACAAAAAAAAATGATTGAAGTTTTTCTATTTGGAATCGTCTTAGGTCTAATTTCTATTACTTTGGCTGGATTATTTGTAACTGCCTATTTACAATACAGACGTGGTGATCAGTTGAATCTTTGATTAATTAACACCTTGTTAATTTGACCTCCTGTGGATTAAAGAAAGTAGGAGGTCAAATTTAGATTGCTGTTCTCTTTTTTCCGAACAATTTTTGACTTAACAAAAAAATAACAGAATCACGCTCTGTAGGATTTGAACCTACGACATTGGGTTTTGGAGACCCACGTTCTACCAAACTGAACTAAGAGCGCTTTTCTTATCACAAAAAAAAATAAGACTGTAAAGAAAAATATTCTTTTTTCTTTTTAACTCCACCACGTCTTCTCAAGATTAGGTATGTCCAATTTGAAGTTATTTCAATTGACCCTTTGTTATTACTCAAAAGGGAAACAAAAAGAATAGGTAGGGATGACAGGATTTGAACCTGCGACATTTTGTACCCAAAACAAACGCGCTACCAAGCTGCGCTACATCCCTTTCAATTGCCCTACAATGTCATTGTAGAGAATCCCCGAATTGTTTTCTATATACGTATTTCATTTTCTTTATTGATTGAGATATCCAACTTATCTTGTCATTTCTTCATCTCATATCACATATAATAATAATGAACTTATAGACATGTGCAAAATAAAATAGAAAACTCGCCATAAATTTGGCAAATGCTTGGGCGGCGGAAAGAGGTCTATTTTGTTCTTTTCATTTCTAATTAAAAAAAGAAAAATCTCATCGATCAAATCCTTGTAGATTTCAAATTGAATTAGCAGTTTCGTGTACAAAACAAAAAAAGGGGCCCTTAATCACATATAAACACCAATACATATATGTATTATATGTATTACAAGATCAATTCTTTATTATTATTCCAATAAAGAAAAAGAAGGAGAATTTCAAATGCGAAATCTAAAAACATATTTATCCGTGGCGCCAGTAATAAGTACCCTATGGTTCAGTTCTTTAGCAGGTCTGTTAATAGAGATCAATCGTTTTTTCCCGGATGCGTTGACATTCCCCTTTTTTTCATTCTAGTTAAAAACACGGGGGGTAAGGAAGATTAGAGAAATATCTGTGAATACTCCCTCCCCTCTTTTTTTTCGAATAAGTTCGAAAAGAAAAAGAAGAAAAGTCAATTCTCCCCTCAGCGAACCTCGTAACTTGGGGGCGGGCTTAAAGGAAATTACCTTCAATGAAATTAAGAGAACAGAAGCGGTTTGGGCAACAGTATCATACAAGATGTTTAACTAAAATCCAAATATTGTACTGCAATTTGAATCGAAACTTCTAATGTAAATTAGACATGCACATGTATTTCCTCGTGTAGAAAAAAGTGCATTTCGTTAGTTGTACACCCCCTGCATTTCACTTTATTCACTTTATTCTATACATTCACTTAGATATACTTAGTATAATCTAATTAATTTAAGATTATTATAGTACTTATTTTGACTATATTGGTTGCAAAAAAATCTCTCATAAGTGGATTTGGAGTTAGCAACTTCTATTTTTTGCATTCCTTTCTTGGTCGTTTCGGATCGAAAAATAAAAGAGTTTTTTTGAATAAAAAAGAATAAAAAAAACCAAAAGGAGGTTGGTTCATGGCCAAGGGTAAAAAAAAGGGTAAAAAAAAGAGTAAAGATGTCCGAGTACGGGTTATTTTGGAATGTAACAGTTGTCTTCGAAACAGCGTTAATAAGAGATCAACAGGTATTTCCAGATATATTACTCAAAAGAATCAACACAATACGCCCAGTCCATTGGAATTGAGAAAATTCTGTCCCTATTGTCTCAAACATACAATTCATAGAGAGATAAAGAAATAGATGGAATCGATTATCTGCATGTCACCTTTACAA